AGTAGACTCACTCTACCGAGGGGCAACAAAGGCTGGAACTATTCCTGCCAAAAACAAGGGACCTACTTCTCATCCTAGGAGTTAGCAGGTATGAGAGAGTCCCCTCTCTGTCTGTCTCTCCGAGTTTCTACTACTAAGTAGCACTTCTGCTATTCAATCATAGAATCGATTCTGATCAAGCAAGCAGGAGAAGGTGGTCCTTTCATCTCTCTGCCTGCTCCATGCTGTATAGCCTAAGGATCATGAGCTGGTTGATATAATATACATGAGATCTGCCCGGTCATTTCGGTAGATGAAGTGAGGGGGCGTGTTAAGTTGAAAATTTCGAACAGCCTCCGGCACTATTCAATTCATTCGTTAGAACAAGCTTAGGATGAGCGCGCTAGCGCTACCAGCCCCAATTCGTTAATAGCGTTAGCCTTTATATATATAGGGCGTTTTCTTGCTGGTTCTTGACGTTTATTAACGAATTGGGGAACGGAACTAATTCATCTAGGGGCGCAACTCGCAATTTCATAGTTAGCTAACGAATTGGCGACTTGCTTGTTGGCTCGCTTCTTCAAGCTCCGCTCGCTGCTTTTCGCCTGCCTCAAAACGGACGCGCGCTAGCGCGCAACAACTAGCACTTTGAAGCCAGCAAACTACTACCCTCGTCATTTAAGGGAAAAAGGCTTAGTCAAGTTCTGAATTAGACTGAAAGGGGAAGAAGCATACTTCAAGTTAGCACTACACCTAACAAGCAGCTTTCATTTTTAAAATTCAATTCAAATGAATTTCAATTCAAATTCATATTCAATTCGCCCTATTTATTTGACTTGGACTTAAGGTTCTACTTGATTTCGGCATATGATCGCCTATAAACCAGAAATCGGGAGCCTCTCCCGACCTTATATAGTCAAAGGCGAAGGTGGAAGGGGAATGTTCCGCCTTCTCATCTCGGAGCGGGATTTTCATTAGTCCTATTTCAGGTGCAAAGTCTCTTCAATAAAGACCTCTTTCTTTCTCCCCCATTTCACATTTTGTTGATTGAAAGAGGATAGGCGCTATCCATTGAGTAAAGGGAGGGTTTGCTACAGTGATTCGGGCGGTTGGTGGCCCCTTCGAGAGTTGCGGGTCCTTGCCGCTGCATGAGTGGTAGCTCACGCTCAAAACTCCTCCGACACGATAGTCGTTGCGCTGCGGTCCGTTTCCCGGCTTCGCTTGCGCGATTTTCACTTCTGATTGGTTCCATCCATCCCGACCCGGAGGTGGGTCAGTCAAGCGGTTCGGGTTCTCGGTCGGTTCCCGTTCGCCTGCCCTTGGCGTGGGTGGGGTGGTCAACTTTGAGGGCGCCCGCCTCCTCTTCAGACGTGTCCTCGACAACCTGGCGGTTGTTCGGTTTCCGCTTTTGGGGGCGGGAGTGCTTGGTCGCTGGGGTTTCCTTTTCCTCAACCAATTCGTAACTGTCAGCCTTACTTGCTTGGTCTAACATTTTGTTATGAGCTGGCTGAATGGGTAAGATTTGAGTTCAAGTGGCACAGGACCTTCGATCGACCATGGGGCGTATTCTACCCTTACCGAATTCATTCTATTGAAGCGTAACGTAAAAAGCTCCTTCTCATGTTGTGTTGCATTTATTTTTAATTCATTTTTTTCCAGAATGTTTGTTGTCTGTGGATTTCTAACAAAGCCCTATACTATGCCATTTGATTGATTCAAGTTCCGTGCTGCTCGCCACTCCCCGAGGCCAAGGACGGGGTCGAACCGTCATTCCAGGATTTGCAGTCCGATACATTTCCATTATGTTACCTAGCCAGCCACCTCATGTGCCAAAGTCAAATGGTTGTTCTTCCTTCCCCGCTCCCTCTTTTTCTACATATGCGGTGGCGGGCGGAGCGCTCTATATGATCGGCGGCGGGTTACCAGAGAAGAGGGGACAACTTCTTTCTCCCTTGCCTTGCCCAATCTTCCCTTTCTGATTGAAAGTAGCAAGCCAAGAAGCAAGGGATTCGCGGCACTCACTATGAAATTCAAGAGCAAGAGCAAGAACTATTGAATTGCGAGTTGAGGAGCAAGAAAACGCCCTATATATGTAAAGGCTAACGCTATTAACACGAATTGGGGCTGGTAGCGCTAGCGCGCTCATCCGTTGCTTGTTGATTCATTAGTGAATTAGTTGCCCCAATTCGTTAGCTTAAAAATGAGTTGCGGCGTTCGCTTTTTTTTGTTTGACTATTCCTTTCCAGAGAAGGTTGCTCATCCAGTCCAGCGGATCCATTGTTTATGCGGCAGTGCGATGCAGCTGAAAAACGTAAGCGCCCCTTTATCAATCAAGTTCTAGCGCGCAACGGCTTTTCAGCCGTTGTTGCTTGCTGCTTGCAGGCTCGATAATCTCTCTTTCGCCTTTCCTCCCTGTCTCCATTCTGATTGATTAGCTTCTTCCTTCGCGCAAGCGCTTGCCCCGGTTGCATTTCGTGATCCTCCGCTTCAGTCTGCGTTTTTCGGATAGCCGGGATCCGAGGCTTCTTTCCGATTTCAATGTCAGCTCCAGGTTTTGGGCGGCCCATCTGGTTAGTTCAGCTATCACTGCTGGAAGCCCCTGCGGTTGTTCGGCTGCGTACTCCCCGCTTATGCTCAGTCAAGGTATCTCACACGAACCCTATTTCATATTCCATTTCCCTTTCCTGCATCTTTCTTTCTATCCATAGGTCGGCTTCGTGCAGATAGATGTTCGCCGGGGGAGATTGGTGCTCCTTGAGGTATGCCTTTCCCGGTGGGTTGTTCCCTTCTCTGTCTTTTCCATCCTGTGCCCGCCCCAATGCTTCCTGAGAGGGGGTCAGAAAATCTTCGTCTTCGAGCTCTCTTCGCAACGCAATAAAGAAGTTTAACAGTTTCTCTCGGCTCATGCGGTCATTGATTCAGTCAGGGGCGTTCACTATTAAGCCTACGCCCGTCCATTCCTTTCAAGCTTGATCTCCCGCCCTTTGACTCGTTACGCTGTTCGACTGAACTCGTTGGCTCCGCGCTCTATTCGGTCGGAACCCGGTTCGATAACCTTCTCTCATAGATTCCCTTCACCAAGTCATCGCCAGCAATCTGCTCTTATCCCTTCAAAGGGCGAGTTCCTTTCTTGTCTTGCCCAAAAAAAAACAACAGTCTTGATTCTCATTGGAGAAAGACTCTCCCGCGGCAAGGCAGTCCAGCTGCTTTCTTTATCTCGCTTGCCGTTAGTCCGTCTAGCGCCTTTCGGTTGGGGTCCGCCCCGGTCTTGGGTTATATTTGAGAGTCTCGAAGGCAGTCAACGTGTCAGCAATTCTTTTCCCATTAGACTTGTAAATCCTTTGCTCTTTTTCCTTCTCTCTTCCAGTTCTCTCCCTCTACTTTATTTGACAGGGGCGGAGACTCTATCAAGAAAAAGAAAGAAAAAAGTAGCAATTCCGTTTCAAATGGTTTGAGCTTGGAAGCAACCTGCTATCTATCGATAGGCGAGAAGAGACTGCTATTGGCTGCTTCGCCTATCGATTTTTTTATGGCCGGCTTGGAGACATCAGAGGAAGACCATCATATCTTTCCGGGTACGATCATAGCTTCATTCATTCGTTGAACCTTTGGGATAACCATTAGCATTGAGATCAATCACCACACCACCTCTATCATACATACGACATTACACGACGCGAGAGTGCATGGTCAACACACACCTAAAGCGCCTACGTTCCGCTTGCAGCCAATACAACCACAACCTAACTTGCACGAGATTCAACAACCGAAGCTACTGGTAGTCCCGAGGGGACGGCATCCTCCTAACATAGTTAGCAGTACTGAACAACCGAGTCATCGGTCCAAAAGGCAATTCGTTAATCAAGGCTCAAGCCCCAATTCGTTAGCTTCAACCAGCAAGAAAACGCCCTATATATATAAAGGCTAACGCACAACTTCGCGCTAGCGCGCTCATCCTAAGCTTGTTTAGATTCATTAGTTGAGGCGCTCAAGCCCCAATTCGTTAGTCAAGGGCTAACGCGCATACTCTTGCTGGAACGGAACCATAAAGCTAAGCTTAACGCGAGCGGAGCTTGAAGAAGCGAGCCGCGCTAGCCAGCAAACGGGGCTTAGTCAAGTGACTACACTACATGAGACTCAACCGGGGGCCGAAGAAACCAGAGCAATTCCGGCACTATTCAATTGCGAGTTGCGGCGTTAGCAACTAATTCACTAATGAATCTGGGGCTCCGTTTAATTTAAGTAGTGGAGAACGGAAGTTTCATGTAGTTCCTTCCGTCAGGCCCCCTTACTGTTAGGGGCGCACTTCCGTTTTCTACGCTGGCTGTTATGTTAGTTGTAGCGCGCTAGCGCGCCTTCCCTCCTTCTCTCACTTCGGAAAGATTTTGAAGTCTTTTCTTATGATGACCTGGTCGAGAGAGATACATCGGTGTAAAAGATTGAGTGGGATCTGTGAGGTTGGTTATAGTAAGGCCTGGCCTGAAGTGCGCGGCTTACGAAAAGGTAAGCGGTTCGGTTGGTTTACTTTGCCCCAATTTGATCTTTTTCTGAATCTGAATCTAATCCCATTTTGATTTTCCGCGGGATCTCTGTTTCCCAGCCACTAAGGTTCCGTTCGGTCCTCTTCCCCATGGTTATGGTATATGAACGTGAGAGCAGAGCAGGAAGTTCTAGCATAAAGAATCCTTCTATTCCAATAGGCCGAGTGAACTGCATGTGTCCTGCTAGAGGAAAAGGATAAGGGAAGTCCGCGGGAGCGGCTGTCGGTATTGGAAACGTCCCTAGTTCCTCGATCCATTCCGTGGCTAGAAATCCATCATTGGCAAAACAAGAAGCGGGCTACTCCCCTAAAATGCCCCGCCCGTAGGTTCGTTTGTCGTTGGGGCTTCTTCTTTGCTCGTTCCTAGGTTAGCAGTAACGTGGCCAGTAAGTCAGCGGGCAGGAGGGCTTTGCAATTATGCGGGCAACACCCTCTCCTCTGGCGAACCTGCGATCGTAGTCTCTCCCAAACCCTAAAACAATCGCAGGAGGATCAACGAAAGCAGAGTAACCAGAACGCTCGTGTTCAATATGATTATGGCAACAACGGAGGAATCCTGGCTTCAATCAGAGGCTTTTCTACCCCCCCTTTGCCAATATCTATGAGCGAACTTCTGCCTCAAATCAAGCGTCATATTTCCTCAAGAAAAGTGTCCTCTTTTTTTCATGCAATAAACCCAGGTGAAAAAATATTAATAAATGTAACTTTCACAAGCAGCATGGTCACACCACTGATACCCGCTTCACCCTTCGAGCAGCTATTCAACGACTCATCGACTCAGACGAGATCCATTTTCCAGCCATTGAGAATCTTCAGACTTATCAAGGAACCAACGCAAACATGGGAATTCTATAAAAATCCCCCCCTTAAAGATCACGCATCGACGTCAAAAGAGGAAGCGGTAAACACCATAGAAGTTGAAACCTCATCGCCCCCAACTCGAAGGCATCGGTCGGGAAAGGAGGAGGTTATGAAAAAGTTCTTTGAATCAGTGCTCGCGACCCCTACTCTAATCGGGAATACCATGCTTTGACGAAGCCTCCTATCAAGATTCCCAAGGTTGATAAGGCAAAGACGTAAAGCAGTAGGAGCATATGCCATTCGACCTGACCCGAGATCTTTGATTGGAAACATCGGCATGAGCCGACTCGCTATCCTCTGACCGATATTCCAGACGGGAGTAGACTCGTGAGCGGGTGGAACTAATTAACAAAGAGTGGTGCGCACTCCGACCGGATATCGAGCTATATATCTGAGGGTATCGAGAGTAGTGAAATGCTTCGTAAGTTAAGTAGTCTCCCTGATGCAGCTAATATTCTTTCTAGTGGTAAGTCGCTTTTTGTAGCTAGGTTTCGATCATGGATTGCAAAAGGCAACCCTTTCATTGTTATATAATTGTCAGCCGAAGACTCTTATTTGTGTCTGTCGCCGGTTTTGATAGGGGAAGTCGCTTTTCCGCTGAAGGATGTGCAGGGCTTTCAGCAAAGATACCCGCAACAGTAGGAGCAAACGGAGGCTCAGGAGGCAGAAGAAGAAGAGAAGATAGAGGGGGAGTCAAGCAATCGTAGGCCATAGCAAGAGAGTCGGCTGACCTAGGCCCTAGCGCGGAAAGGAAAGAAAACAGGCTCGGTGCCTGTGAATAGTCCGTCCGAAGGCCGGTGTAACACACCGAAACTGACCAAGCAACAGAATGAGAAGAGCGAGTAGTTCCGTCTTTAGCTTGAGGGTAGCTCTCTTCCGTTTGATCGCTTACCTCTCCAACACAGTCGAGTCACTCCCTGATCCACCGCTCAACCAAGGCTTTCTTCCAAGAAGGAAGGGCAATCTAAAAGGATTGAGTCTTAATTCCTATTACTATTCCCCAGCCCTTAGCTCTAACAGGCTTCAGGTGGTGTGTTCCAATGTACCATTAAGAATTGACTGGGAACTGTTTGAAACTACGTTAGGGCGAGGAGAGACTCACATAGTGAGGGATGGATACTAGAGCTAATCAATCGCAAGTCAAAGGCCAATCACAAGTCAAAGGATGGGGCCTTGCTGCTCCTTCATGCTATAAAGGGGGGGAATCCGCCGAGGAGAAGCCTGGAGGCTAATGTACGTTCGTTCTGGTAGCTATCAATGGTTGGGATGCGGTGGCCTGGCGCCACTCATCACTTTGTTTCAGAACAAAAGGTCAAGAAGCTGGATTTTCAACCTTGCGGGACACGAGCCAGATGAAGGCCGTTAACTCAGAGGCGAAGCCCTTTGCTGGCTGGAATGGTTTCGTGCCTATATAACAAGTCACGAGATAGGGACCTAACCTACCTGCAACAATAGTTCCGTTCACTGCTAACCGAAGGGACAGGGATTGTAGACTCTAGACTGAGACGAGACTGGCGAGAGGGAAGGCTAGACCCACTAATGGACTAGTTTGGAGGGAGGCAGGTTTTAGACACTCTTACGGACTAGGGACGCTGTTCCCTGGAGGGAGGGATTCTCTTCCTATTCCTACAGTGCAGGGCGGTGTACGAGCCGGGGCGAAATCCGTGCGATTGCCTATTGATTCTAGTACACGTTCTCAAGTAGCCATTGCATCCCAGTCATCACGATTTGATCGCGCCCTTTTAGCCGGCTCGGCGCATGCCGCGAAAGCTGCTGACGAAGTACTTCCTCACGGGTCATTCGCCCGCTTGCCCGTTCGCACCGGGACTGCGATTGCCCTTCTTAGCTTTCATTCTCTCGATGACCTCTTTTTGGACTGGAACTAACCAAAGGGGTGTTCATGTCAGGTAGTTAGCTTCAGGTAGTGTATGCCTGGTATGCCTGTGAGGGATTTTTGTTCAATCAAGGCGCTTTGCCACTTTCTAAACAGAGGCCCTCCGGCCTTCACTTTCGAACTCTCATCAAAGCCCGTTCCGAACTCTCAAGCTTAAAAACCGGTGGCAGCAGCCTCATCAACGATGAGAACACGCTTGGCGCACTCAACCTATACCGATAGGGAGAGGAAACCTGCTGAGTGAAATAAACCTTTCCAGGGAGATTGACACTTCATTCTAAATCTTCACAATCGCCTTAGGTCAATCAGTTCTTCGCCATGCCTTGCCTTCTTCATCATGCGTCACTATTTGATTCTTTCTTTTCCTCGGGATTTGAATCCTTAGAGCACCAGCCTTTATTCCGCATCGAGGGAAAGGAGCCTCCGAATGATCCTGTCCCCCATTAGGAGCAAAAGAAGCACCGGGTCTGATCTTCGAATTGCCACAGCTCGTTCCCATGATGCTTCTCGTTCGGGAACTCCCCTTCATTTCAAAAAGTACTCCAACTATGCAAATACCCCTAGAGCGCCTCACTTCTTTGCAAGTTATAGGAAAACAGTGCTACATCCAGAAGGATTGGCTCCCTCCTATGTGTAGCGCCTGTAAGGTGTTTGGTCACTTTTTGGCTGCCTGTTCTAAGTCTAAGAAGCAGGTGACCCCTAATCCACCTGAGGGTGGTAGCAAGGCTACCTCTGAGGGCGATTGGATTAAGGTACAGAAGAAGGGGGAAAGATGTTATAGATAACAGAGTTTCCGATCTGCCTCTCTTTTCACAAGAGCCATCGAGTTGAATATTAGTGTTGCTGTCCGCAGATACATTCATGGAATTGCTCTCCTGAGAGGATTTCTGATCCTCCTTCTCGTCTAGAGGATCCTGTTGGCAATGCCCCTCAATCCTCTAGCTTTCAACAGTCAGGGGGCGCAATGATTGGGGAGTTGTCAGCTTCTCCTTTGGTCCCGCGGGGTGAAGGCCTTCTAACTCGGAAGTAGGGTCACAGTATACGGATACCCCTGTGATACGCAGGGATCTTTCTCTTGTTACAGGTGAACGAGGGGAAACCCGGTTTGGGCTTTTCTACTCCCATGCTTCCGTCTAAAAACATGTGACGGGGTCGATTTCATCGAAATGAACTGAAATGGCTTAGGCAAACCCTTATCCGACCAAACCGCAACTATATACTTCCACAGGCGCCTTCTTCGATGAATAAATCGTTATATCTAGTATCTATTAGTAAGCTATGAAAGGCAGGCAATCCATGAGAAAGCTAGTCCCGCTAAGCTAGCTAGTTATAGCCTGTAGTATAATATGCCAACAATCGTAGGCTAATGGTACAGGCAATAACCTCTTCAAGCTAAGCAAGGAAAGAAAGGAATGGATTAGATGGTTGCTCTCTTTCCTTTGTCAGTCAGATATATGGGAAGAGAGGGCTCTAAGGTATCTCCTTCAGTTAGGCTTTTCTTCTTACTTAGTAGGTAAGTGATGCTTCTGCATTGAAGCTACGCCAAAGAGAAGCCGGTACCCCAGCCTCTGCTGACCAATCTCTTCCGACTTAATATGATAAAGCCTCATCAAGAATAGAAAAGTTCTGAAATGAGGAAACCAGCTGCAAAATGGACAAATCAAGCACAGGCGGCCAAAAGGCGGGAGCGAGAAATTGTATTCAAAGAGATAGTAAGATCGAAATGGTAAATCATTTCCACTTGACTCCATCCACCCCATATAAATAGAAAAAAATGCCTATCCTTTCGAAAGCCGAAGGAAACGTGGTTTACTTGATGAACCCTCATGCTAAAAGTCAAAGGATGATAGAGACGTTCAGATACTTGATCAAAAAGAAATCCCCCAATCTACTTGGCCGGGGGTGTTTATGCGAGCGGTCATAAGCGCTTCCCGTGGCGATCTTATCACCGTCGGGCGCCTATCACCTAAAAAAATGGAGGATTCGTTAGTGTTCTATATGCGGAGGCCGGGGCCAATACCTCTCTCCGTGGGATTGGATAGAGGGACATCTAATTCAGGGCGATCGCTCCCTTGCTCACTTGAAAGAGGAAAACCAATTTCTTAATGGAACTGTAAGAGCTGCTTAAGCTCCTGTTGCTAACGGCTTGCTTCTCTGGCTGCTAACGCCATGGATTCTCCAGGAATTTCGTAAACATAAGAGGGGGCTTCACTATTTGTTAACAATCAATCTCACTCTCTCTTCGCGCCCTTCCACAGCAGGATTCAAGGTGGCTGATATAAATAGGGCTGGTCTTGCTTCTTTGCTTACTTAGCTGTGCACTCTTGCTGTAATCTCCTTCTCTTGGACCGCGCCTCTCGGTCTCATTGAGCTTTCGGCTCTCATATGCGATAGGGTGACCTTCTTATACTAGCATACCGCCGATGGCATAGTATGAGGCATTCATGTTTACTTCAAATGGCTTAGTGTGATCTGGCAACTGCAATACGGGGTCATCAATCACTGCCTGCTTTAGCTCCTAAAAAAGTGTTTAACACTCTAACTACGACTTAAAGCGTCCTTATTGTTGAATGAGATTTTTTGAGTGGAGCAGCTGCTACATTCTTGACTTTATTCCCGCTACGGTCTTTTAATGAAATCCACTACTAATGGGAAGAAGTTCGTCTTCCCTCTAGTCTGATGGATTGCTTTTTTAGTCTGGCTTGTAGTCTGCATCCGTTGTTTGCTTCTTTCATCTATCTTTTCTTGGTGTTCCGGCTGCCCTTTACTCAAGTCCTGCAGCTGGAATAGGGGGATGATATCTGCTCTTAGGAAACTAGCTAGCGTAGGCTTCAAAGCCCCTTTCTTTCTTAATTCTAAAGGTAGGCAGCGCAAGGCCAGCACTGACTTCAGCCGGAACTACACTCTTCAAGCGCCTGCCTACACTACAACTACGCAAACATAGGCCAGAACAAGCCCGCGAGCTGATACAGTTCACTACTGTCAGCGGTCAGCCAGGATCGATTAGGTCTCTGGAACTTTGACCTCTGCTTGCTCGGAGGCTGCTCCGTTGATTGAATCAGAGCCCCATCGTCTAAGGCGTGTAGACGAGAGACCGAGTCACTTTCTGACCATCATGTGGGCCCGGTTGCTGCTCTCGTACATATAGAGGTGTGGCACAGCCCGGTAAAGTAAAGGCCGAGTTGACGAGTAAGGCCCGAGTAGAATTCCACCCGTTTGGCTCTAGCCCCCTACGGGAGATCTCTGGTGCAGACAAAACTTTTATAAGCTTTTACAGACTCCTCATCCTTGGCTGAGTATTCGAGCCACTGGGTAGATGAATGGCATGAAGGACCGGCTGGCTGGTCGATCCTCCGGAATGTTCAAAAGGTAGTCAACGGCCGATTCCACTGTGGCTGACAACACGATATTAACCCGGTGGGTGTAAGTTCTGAGGTGCCCATCTCCGTCGGAACGTGAAGTAATTTGAGAAGGAGCGAGACGAGGGAAGTATTCATACACCCACAGCTGAACAATCAACAGAGCCCCACAGAGCTGGGGGTAGAAGTGGGGTAGGTTATCCGGGACTGAGCTTGTTGCCTCCACCTTTTCTTTGACTTTCGCCAGTCCCCGATAGATGTGAGAAAGCACACTCGGGACGATTGAGACTCGCTTGCCGGAAGCTAACCGTGCTGCTTAGAAAAGCTGAGTAGTCATGCGTCATCCGGGCCGAGCAGACGCACAAGGCAAACCTGAGAAGGCTTAAAGCTCTACCTTGCAGTTCAAAGTCGAGAAGAAATGCTCTAAGCCCGATCGGGGGGATATAGGCATAAACTCTCAATTCGACGTCTACTCTTTCTCTTATCAAACTCATTCACATTCATGAGCAGCTGCTTTGGAACAGAAAGAAGCTACCACGCCACGGATTCTCCGATCAAGCTTGCATCCGCCATTGCAAGTACGAGAAAAGCTTGATAGAGTGTTCAATAGCTGGATCAACCGGACTTTTGATATGGATTGGATGCTGAATCCACGTCTTTCGGCAGATGGAAGTCTTTGCGGAGAAGCTAGCTGAATTTTTAAGTCTTCCGCCTTCGGTCCTGCATTTCATCGGTATTGTATTGCTGCTACCTAAGTAAGATGTCATAGGCCGAAGTAGTGAACTCAGGTCTCGTTGCGGAGAAGGAGGTTCATTTTGGCTCTTCCCAAGAGAGAGCTTTGTATTAGCTGGACTAGAGCTTTCAATCGGATAGAGATTCGTTTAGGTTGACTGCCTAGGTTCTTATGAAAGAGATGGCTCAGCTCACTGGAGTTGGCACCAGAGGATCGGGAGTTGATTTGAAGTTAGAAGAAGCTGCATTCTGAAAGCTTTCAGCACAAGATCCAGAGGAGAGGCAATAGTTAGCAAAGAGATCCACTTCTTCCCTTAATGAGCCTTATCCTGGTGCAGGATCGGCCTTGGTGTCGACTTTCTCCACTAGAATGTCGCCTTCTTCAAGAATTTGTATCACGGCATGCTAGAAAGATAGCGCTCATATTGTCACACTTCACCTTCAAGCACCACTCCAAGATCATCCATCAACCCTTGTACCCTCTTTAACCGCCTCGGTTAGGGCCGGCCTCGGTAGTAGACAATGCCACGGTTGATTGTAGTATAGATCTCTGCTCCACCCGCTAATGTGAACACATACCCGGTTGTAGACCTTCTCTTGTCCGGCATAATCGGAGTCCACAAAACCTTCACAAAGATCCTTTTGAAGTCGGGATATCGCTAAATCCACTTAACGGCTTCCCAATACACTTTACCCGGATTATTCATATATCTACTCACCCCGCATGTGAGATGTCAGCTCCCATAGCATACATCAATGAAGCAAACGCATTTGCTTAGATGCACTTAATTGGAAATGAGGAGCTAGAGGACGGTCGACTATCACCAACATCAAAGCGTTGCAAGACCTTCCTCAAGTAAGCGCTTTGATTCAAGCTTACCTGCTCTATACCTCCATCCCAAGTATCTTCTTGGCTTCACCAAGATCCTTCATCTCAAATTCACTACGCTTACCTTTCTTAGTAGATCCAATGAGCATATCATCTACATAGAGCAACAACCCTTTCTTATCTCGTATATAAAGATGTTCCCTCTAGCGCAAGGAAAGATCTCTTATCCCATTCATCCGCCCACTCCCTCCTTCTCCTCCAATTTATTTAATAAAAAAAGATTCGGATCTATATTTTGTGCTACTTCCAATGCACGACCGAATGTTTCAGACTGCGCCCCGAGCAAACAGAGATTATTATACCCGGCAAGCACCTTTTCAAAAGGGTACTCGAAGCCAGGCACGTACATCAGGTGCGTGATATGCTTGGTTAGCGCTGGAGTGAGCTGTACCCCGGCTTCAATAAAGTAGGGATGAAGCTTCAGCGCTCTTGCATCTATAAGCACGCCATCGGCTACATCCTCTACTACCTCCACGGCCCCCGCCTTTCATTCATTTATTGGTCAAAAGCCCCTGAATCTTAGCTCTTAAGCCCCCCTTCTAATTCTCTTATATAAGATAAGATTGGTAACATCAACCGTCGGAAGAAGACTCGTTGGAGGAGTACCCTCTCTTCGCACCTTCCCTCGGCCCTCAGCTATCACCACGAGCTGGATTCGAACCAACCAATTGACTGTCCCTTCGTACGTAGATCGTCTGTCGTTAGTTGAATTCCATTCCGAAATGTACTGCTTCGAGTCTCTTTAGCAAGCTCCCTCATTGAAAGATCGGATCGAAAAATCTCGCCCAAAGTGCCTTGACGGAGAGCTTAACTAATAGGGCACCGATTTCTAGTAGAGCCGTTCCGAACAAGTATGAAAAAGTGAGTTCAAAGAAAGCAAGCGTCCGGAATAGAGGTTGCTTATTTAGAAGTTTTTATCATTGAGATTGGGTTGGTGTTCAGTGTACCGTACTGTATCGAAAAGAATGCATTGGATGGATGCCGGGGGCCATCCTTTGCGTAGTAGTTTGCTCCTCCGAAGTCAGGGTTTGATTGATTTTGACGATTGGATCTCTCTATGAATGGAAAAGGGGTGCTTCGGATCGGGAGTAACCACTAGTGAGAGGGCAAACAAAGGGGGGAAAGACAAAGGAAAGAGCAGAGCGATGCCTATATCAAATCAATTTTTTCGTCATGGTAGAGAAGACAAACGGCTCACGGACCGTACTCGAGCTTCGGTACTATTTGTCAGTTGTTTCGTTGCTGGTTTTTTCGGACGTTTTCCAGGATCAGAAGGAATGACGCCTCTTAATCTCGTCCTTTTATTTATTTTTATTCTTTGCTGGTGCTTTCTGGTTCGATGGTTTTCGTCTGTCTGGAAAAATTTAAAGTATGGGTATGTTTTCATTCTTCTTCAAATTTTGACTGTTTTTTTCATCTCTTTATTTTTAACATCTCTTCGCCTTTACGTGATCTCTCACGTATTTTGTTTGTTTTCTTTTTTATATTGGAATGTATCAAGTGGAGAAGTCGTGACCCACTCCCGACCATCATCCCCGTGGATTGAAGATTCACGGGAAATGGATGTCCTTCTGGAATCTTGGGCTTCCTCTGCTGAGGAAGCTGCCCCTTCTGTGCAATCCACTCCGGCGGAAATCGATCTTTTTCAACGCATAAGAGATCTGGAGGCCGAATTGGCTCATGGAATACCCGCCCAACTCAACCAGGGGGACTACGAGCGCCAAGTGAGAGAGATTTTGGCGAATTCGGTAAATCCGAACCATTATAGTGCAAACCTCTCGAACGAATTGTTCGAAGTGGATATAATGCAAAAAAAAGTGCAAATACAAAATAGCATTTTAAATACAATTCTTAACGAACCCAACATTGACTATATCATAAAGATCTCACCGTATCCTGATATACGAGAAGCTATTTATGATTTTCTCGAGGAAAAAGTGGAACCTCTCAATTCGATGCGCCATCCCTTTCAAAAGCATCTGATGGAAGGCACTTTAAACCTTTTTATTCGCGATCTTGAGAAAAACGGGAGGGGGTCGTTTCTATACGGGGAGTTCCTATCGCACTTCAAAGACGAAAAACTCCGCCTATTGCTAGGCTTACCCGTATAGATCGGTCAAGATCCGAACAACAAGGAGCAGTAACTAACCTCTCTTTTCTTTCTTTTCTCCCATGCTTTCTTTCTTTCTGTTGGTCAACAACCAACTCTCTCTATCAACTCCAGTTCTCTCTCGTCTCGTTCTTCACTACTCGTACTGGAAGGCCTCTCCTTCTGTATGGAGGGATTCATTTATTCTCAATCCATCATGCCTCAACTGGATAAATTCACTTATTTCACACAATTCTTCTGGTCATGCCTTCTCCTCTTTACTTTTTATATTCCCATATTCAATGATGGAGATGGAGTACTTGGAATCAGCAGAATTCTAAAACTACGGAACGAACGTCCCACACCTCCTCAGGAGGACGGCGCCCCACTTCTTTCTCCTGAAGAGCTAGCAGCGGCCATCGAGCAATTCGAAAGGGAGTTGGCTCGCATACAGGAGCAAGAAAGGGCGGCGGCCGAGGCGGCTCGGCGGAGCGAGGAAGCATATCGCCGCTTCCAATCCGAGCGCAGTCGATTAAGAGCTAGCATTCGAAGGCTCGAGGCTTCGAATGACGCTCTTACGAAGGAGGTAAATAAAAAGGAATGAAACGAAAGAATCTCATCTTTCTTTTTGTTCGTTCCGTCTGTTTCGCTCAATCT